GAGAAGTATTTTTTTTATTGAAAAAAATCAATACGGATTAGTTATATATCAATTTTGATTTTCTTACATCATTTATCATTAGGGAAACATAATTTGAGATTGAAATCCAAGAGTTTTCCAGTCAATAGTTAATGGTTCCAATTTGTCCTGAATTTTTTTCTTTTGTGACTGAAAATCCATATTTGGTTTTTCAATAGAAAAGAGAGGGATTTAGATATTGTGTGTTTTGAGATACTATAAAATCAATTGAAGGGATGGATCCACTTCAAAAAAAAGGAGGGATTTCTTTTAGGCAAGGAATTAAGGAACACGAGATTTCAGATGGAAGTACAATAAAAAAAAGACATTTAGTAACCCCCCAAAAAAAACAAAACAAGCAAACAGGGAATATTTTCATCTATTTTGTAGAGTTTTGGCGGCATGGCCGAGCGGTAAGGTGGGGGACTGCAAATCCTTTTTCCCCAGTTCAAATCTGGGTGTCGCCTGATCAACAAAAGACAAGACTCGAAATCCCTTATTCTGCTTTGCTAGTATAACTCGCCGAATTTTTACCAGCAAAACTGGCGTCGGAAAAAAACTCTTGATACTTTATCTGCTCTTTAAAGTGCTGTAAATCCTTGCATCTAGGATTCAAGGGAAGAGTATAGTAGTGGAAGGGCTATCATATCAAATCAAGAGTTACCGATTTCTTTCCACTACTAATGTAGTGTCTACTTACCGGGTCTTGAATTAGATTGGATAGTCAGACGGAAAATCTAATTAATAGTTATGGAAGAGCCAGAAGATACTTTGTATACAGAGTATACAGACTCATGAGAGTCTCTGAGTGCACGGGTATTCAATCAATATTAGATTGGATGCATAATTGGCTTTTACTTAATGATAATGAAGGGCCACAAAAAAGAGAATGGGTCTTATTATTCCTACATATTAGTAACATTCCCTTTGATACTTCCAAAGAAAAGTGTGACTGCGTATTTTGTTTAATGTTTCCCGATTCTACTCGAAATCATATAATAACTTGTTATACGTGGATTTATGGGAGTGTTTCATATTTATATTTATTGGAATCTTTCATCAAGGGTCTTGGGTCAGAATCCCTTTTTGACTCTGCACTAGTGATTCCACTATTATTAGTAAACAAGAATGGAATCATTCCTTCATATTCATAGAGATAGGGGACATAATTCACATGGATATAGTAAGTCTCGCTTGGGCTGCTTTAATGGTAGTCTTTACATTTTCCCTTTCACTCGTAGTATGGGGAAGAAGTGGACTCTAGAGATACTACTAATTGAGTTAGGGAATAAAATTGTATCACTTTTTTTATAGATTTTTTCTAGATCGTTTTGCAAAGCCTTTTTAATTATTAATTATTTAATTAACTTAATATTTAATTCATTAATTTAATTCAATTTCGAAATTGAATTAATAAAAATATCTTCATTTCGAAATTCTATCGGCTTGGATTCTAGTGGAAGAATTGTATTCCATTCCTAATATATATGAATAATACTCTTTCACAACCAAAATAAAACAAATATTTCAATAATTCCCAGATTCGGATTTTGAAAGGAAAAGGGATATGAATGATAGGAAATTGATTACAACCAACGTCTTCCGAAATTTTCTATTTCGACGAACCGGCTCTTACCAGAGTTATATAGGGACAGTGAGGAAGAACGAGGAAGACCGGACCCCTTCCTTTTTACTTTTTAGTTGTTTTTATTGTCCTTTTTACTGTTCAAAGAGAAAAGAAAGAAGTTCAGATATTTAATAAGATCTTGCTTTGGTCGAGTCACATATTTCACACGTACCGCTTGTTTTATTTAGTATGTAGAAATTTTGATTTATGCTATGCTTTATTGACTCCTTTCATATCACGGCTCAAGGGTTCAAAATCGGTGGGGTACCCTACCCCTTTTCGAAATCCGAAGAAGTAATTGATTGAGCGGTTGACAGATGATCCAAGGAGTTCTATGATAACTTCTTCGGAATGCTAAAAAAAGATTACTTTCTTTTCTTTATTACTTTCTTTTCTTTTATTAACTTGATTTTATTTTAGTAATATATGCCCAATATAGTTTTTCCTTCATTGATTTGATTCTTTTTTAATGGATACCGGGATTCATATTGCAAATAATAAGAAATCGAGAAATTAGAAAATCGTAAGAGTTGCTTTATCTATTTTATTTTTGTTGATTCCAATCAACAAAAATAAAATAGATAAAGCAAAGAAATAGAATTGAGATACTATGTACATTACATATATTTAATTGATATTAACATGTATGAAGATACATATACATATTGTATATTGATCTCTATTCAGTTTGTATCTTTCTACATTACAATAATAAAAATAGATAGTATGGTAGAAAGATTCATATATGAATCTTTCTACCATACTATCGAATCTCATAGGCTACTGCTGATTCTAGTTCGGTCATTTCATTTAAGATGTGAAATTGGAATCTTTTTTCTTAAATCATTGATAAGAACTAAGAAGTCAAGTTTCATTCAAATTAATCACTTTGACTGACAGTTTTTACGTATATTATAAGCAAAAAAGCAGTAGGAACTAGAATGAACAGTGCAGTAGCAATAAATGCGAGAATATTTACTTCCATAATCTCATCGTTTCGTTTTTTTTTGTTTTTTACTTCGCAATAACTCGGGATTTTATCCCATAGAGATGATAAACCTTTCGCTTGTAAATTCAATGGGATGAATTCCATTTCGATGATATCGAATCGGATCAATATCATGAATAACAATATCTGAGTTATCAAGTCGATTCATCGTCGAGAATTGAATAGTATAACATAGGCAGATCTTTTATCCACACACCGAATACAAACTTTGATTCCTGAGTCAATCAAAAGAATTCCTTTAGTTTATACTTTAAATACTTGATTTTTATTTATCATTCTTTGCCATTCTGTCTTTTCTATAACCTACCGCGTTCCTTGTACAACCATCTAACCGCTTTCCACGTCCATTATTTACAAATGGTTTACAAATAAACCCAAACAAAGAATAGAAACGAAATCGAAAAGAATTAAGTTCGAAACTCCTTTTTTTTAATGATCTAATTTTCTTGGAAAACAAAGAAAAAGAAGTGTGATAAAGACGAGTCCCGGTATAAAAAAATAAAATATTCCATGAAATTGACTATTTTCGATTTTGTTCTTTCTTCGACAATACCCTTAAAAAAAAAGATTATTCATTCCCTCTCTAAGAGGGGCGAGATCCTTGGTTGATCTTTATCTTTATTTTATTAAAAATATCCTCCCTCTTTCTTTGGATTAGTAATAGAACGCATATATCAAAAGTTCGGCATGAAATTTGAATGAGATAGATTGTTTTAAATTCAAACGAGTAATTTAAGTTACACTAAATTGAAATCAGAAAAGAAGAAATTTAAGTTACACTAAATTGAAATCAGAAAAGAAGATATTTTTAATCTGAAAAGTATTTTATCAAAGTAACTATCTTAAATTCATTTTGTATCGTACAAGAAATGAATTCCATTTGTGGATGTGCTCCCCGGAACGATATAACGATATGGTACTCGATTCTATTACATACACGGATCGTGAGCAGTCGAAAAAAAAAGCTAGACCCAATACAGTATCTCTTGGAATCCTGAATATCATGCTACCAATAATTGTACCAATTCACACATGTCTCTTTCTCATCAACCGGTACCGGTTGATGAGAAATGCGAACAAAAAAAAAAAAAAAAGAAGGATACCGTTGGGAATTAAATTCTACCATTTGTACCCAGTTAACAGAAAATGGAGAGATATATTGATGAATTTTTTTTTATTGGACTTGGATCCGTCGGGACTGACGGGGCTCGAACCCGCAGCTTCCGCCTTGACAGGGCGGTGCTCTAACCAATTGAACTACAATCCCGGGGAAATAAAATGTATGGCATACATATTCTTATGATTTCATTCAAACCATTTCTATTTATATTAATATCGTCGTGTTTTAACAGAGACGCGAGTGATATATTGATATCTACAAGGATATACACTTTAGTGAGAACAGCACGGATTACTAGTAATCCTTTCGTTTCGCTATTGCTCAATCGATTGGTAATCTATTTTTCACTGAAAAAAAAAAGTCTTTTTTTGTCTTTACTTTATTCTTTTCATTAGACTTTATACTTAATGATCCTGATATGAACCTAGATCGTTAGCAAGATCAGAATTTATGGGAACAAATAAATAGAGCAACTAAAAAAATAAATAGAGGTAGGGATATATCAGAAAATTGGACTTTTTTGAATCTGGCATTTCTGGCAAACAAAAGGGGTTATATCATTTCATGGTGGATCAGCGAATTATTGGGCCGAGCTGGATTTGAACCAGCGTAGACATATTGCCAACGAATTTACAGTCCGTCCCCTTTAACCGCTCGGGCATCGACCCAGGAAGAATCAATTGTAGGCTTATTGATAATCCACGATCAACTTCCTTTCGTAGTACCCTACCCCCAGGGGAAGTCGAATCCCCGTTGCCTCCTTGAAAGAGAGATGTCCTAAACCACTAGACGATGGGGGCATACGTGCCCGACCGCCAGCATACAATGCTCATAGTATGAACAGCTTTTTAAAATTGTCAATATAATGGAATGGTATGACTAGATCTGAAGGATCTTTCCGTCTTTTGTGATCCCATACCATAGCATTTTTTGATTCCTCATTTAGACTTATGAATCACTCATTTCAACCGCCATTCGATTCTATAATATCAATCTATTATAGAAATTAATATAAAAAAAAAATAATAATAAAAATAGGACGAAGTAAAGGACTTTTTTGGTAAGTGATTGGTCCGACATAAAAGAAGGTTAAACTTCATTTCTTCCACTTTCATTCATTGAATCACTCCTTGTTAAGATAAGATAGGCGTATCTCTATATCACACTAAGCCAGGAAATTAACAAATGATAAATCTGAAAATCTGGTAACGGGGATAAAAAAGTTA